CAATTCCCGAGTGAAACACTCGTCACTATGAGTCTACCCCATCTACCTATATATAGAATATCTATATAGTATAGAAAATGGACATATATATGTCTCCAAAGTGTCTCGTCTCATTCAGAAACAAGAATTTTTGAGGAAGTATGGGATGGATAAGACTAATTAATTGCTTTTTTATTGAATCCCATCCGAGCGAGATTCAATTGCTTGATACAGAATTCAACTATAGATCCAAGAGATTTTATTCTATTTGATGTTTCATCGAATCATGTGATGAATACATGGAACTTTTATCCGGAACTACACTTAACTATCTATCAATTTTCGATTTTCTATCCTTTCCTTATCTCCTGTCTTAGTCTGAGATAGAGAGAGGCATATCTTACTATAATACTATAATAAAATAATACGTGAATTGATGAGTAAAAGTTGAAGAGAGGTGTTTCCTATTTTTAGCGGTACAAATAAGTTCCTGGGGTATTAGAGCATTACCTCATTAGAATATAATGAAGTAAGGGTTGTTCATCAAAGGTGAGTGAAGAGGAAAATAGATAGGAATCGCGAAAGATAGAAAGCTTTGTGGGATTTAGTCACACCATTAGATTCTATTGACAATTCCAAAAAACTGTTCATACTATGAATGAGCATAGTATGGTGGCGATCCGAGCAGGTATGCCCCCATGGTCAAAAGGTGGATGACATTTCCCTTTCACGGAAGTAGTGGGGATTCGATTTCCCCTGGGGGTAGGGTACTACGAGAGGAAGTTGCTCATGGATTATCAATAAGTTTTGAATTGATTCTTCCTGGGTCGATGCCCGAGTGGTTAATGGGGACGGACTGTAAATTCGTTGGCAATTTGTCTACGCTGGTTCAAATCCAGCTCGGCCCAAAAATTCGCCGATCCATCATGAGATTATTTTCAATTTGATTTGTTCTCCCGAAGCATCTGAAAATAGAAAGAAGTAAAAAAAAAAATAGCTATTATCAATCGATTTGACGCGATTTGACAAACAACCAATAGGATTACTAGCAACCTGTCTCGTTCCCGCTAAAATCAATATTCGCATGGAGATTGATAGTAATATATTACCCCTTTCTCTCTTAGAATACGATGATTCTAGATAGAACTGAACTTGTTTGATTGAATGAAACCGTTCAAAATATGTAGGCCACACGCCTTATTTATCTGGGATTGTAGTTCAATCGGTCAGAGCACCGCCCTGTCACGGCGGAAGCTGCGGGTTCGAGCCCCGTCAGTCCCGACCTAGAATCTGATGAATCCATCAATTCATCTCTCTATTTTCTGTGAAGAGGGACACGGAGCAGGATCTCCTTCCCGGTGCTGGATCCTTATTTCTTTTTTGCTTTCCTTTGCCTTTTGGTAATTTCAAGTCATTCAATTTGTACCGTACCGATTGATGGGATGTGGGAGAGACCTATTTAGATTGCTACAATTATTGGTAGCACCCTATTCAATTAAGGATTCCGGGAAATGCCGTACTTGTCTGGGTTTTTCGCTTGCCCCTGATCCATTTTATAGAATAAACATATGTTTTACAGGAGCACAGACACCAATTAGGATTCATATTTTGTTTTTGTACGATACAAAATCAACCCCACTTTCACATAGTTAACCCGGCGGAATGCTTGAAAGGTTCAAAGTACCCCCCCTCCCCCTAACTCCGAGTTTCGAGTTTATAGAAAATCAATTTCTAATTGGAAATAATCTATCGCACTCTCAATTCATACTGAATTTTTCATATTATATATCTGTTCTAGGACCGAAAAAGGGGGTATTACTAAAAGAAAGATCAAACAAGGATCTACCAGACTTAGCTTAGTGAGGGAATGGATAATCCTTTTTCTTCCTATTTGAAAGGTCCTATGGAAGAAAGAACAAATTACAAAACAGTCAATTTGTCAAAGTATTGGATCTTTTCTATTTGGATCCGTCCTTATCAAACCTCTTTGTCTTATAAGGAAATTGGGTCATAAAAAACAAAGTTTCGAACGGAATTCCCTCTTTATTTTCATTTCACTTCTACAATATTGATTGGGTTTGTGATCAACGGAAGTGTAAGATAGGTCATATGGTCGTTATATGATTCTATAAAGAAGACGGGGGGGTATAGAAAATAAAAGGAACAAAGAATGAAAAACTAAAGAGGATTCTTGATTGGATCAGGAATTCCATTTTTTATTGCGTATGTATCAAAGATCTTCCTATGTTATACTATTCAATTCTTGATGAAAAATTGATTTGATAGCTGAGATATTGTTATTCATGACATTGATCCAATTTAATACCATCGGGGGGAATTGCATACTATTGAAGTGAGAGACAAAAGATTTAGACTCTCTATGGGATTAGATCCCGAGTTATTATGAAATAAAAAAAAAATGATAAAATCAAATTATGGAAGTAAATATTCTCGCATTTATTGCTACTGCATTGTTCATTCTAATACCTACGGCTTTTTTACTTATCATTTACGTAAAAACGGTCAGTCAAAAGGATTAATTTGAATCAAGCCCGGCTTCTTAGTCCTTATCAATTGATGGAATAAATGAAAGGAGATTTAAATCTCTAGTCTTAAATGAGCGGACTAGAATCAACAGTTATAGTATATGAAATCCGATAGATAGTATGGTAGAAAGAAATAGATCTATTTCTTTCTACCATACTAAATGTCTATTATTCTAGAAAGTGAGACTGATGATTCGGCTGTAGAAATATATATAATATAGGATTCATTTCCTATTGAATATGGATCCATCTATAATATGGATATTCATCCAGGTACATATAAATCAGGTACATAAAAATCACATATGTCTAATGTATATATAAAAAGTCACCCCCAATTCTGACATAATATCCTAAGAATTTGAGTTTTTTGATCCATCCATTTGATTTGTCGTGATTCCAACCAATCCGAGATAACCGAATGTCCGCTTTGACTCTTATGTCTTATATGTCGTGCGTTGCGGCTCTAATTACTCGGTTTCTTATTTTTTCCAATAGGGAGGGACCCAGGGAGCTGTCGAAGAAATCAAATCAATAGAGGAAGGTCTGGGCATATACCGAATAAAATTCTAGAAAAAAAAAAAGAAAGCGAGTAATCCCCTTTTTCTCAATCAATCTGACAAAGCAAAATGGACCATTAAGAGATGAGTCAAGCAATTCTATGGGAAATTGTTCAGACAGATTGAGAAAAATCGTAGTAGATTCCAACTATTTCTAACGTGTGAACCATGATATGGACTGAGTCAATAAAGCGTAAATTCAATATGATTTCTCATTTCTAAGAGTCTAAATGCTTGAGCAATAAAGAGGGAAACAAATAAAAAAGGGGGCGGGTTTTTACTCATTGTAATATCCATATCTGATTCTGTTAATAGCTAGTGGCTAGAATTCATCAAAATAGGAACATGGGATGAATTGAAATATTTCAAATATTTCTTTGATTAAAAAGATATTCTTCATATCTTGCATTTATAATTTTGAAAAAGGATCTCCTTTTTTTTTATTAATTGAAAAAACGCTTTTGGAGAATGATCTATGAAAGAGACTATTGATAAAGATTGTGATAAAGTTCGATTACTCAACTCAATTAGCCGTTACTCTAGAGTCCACTTCTTCCCCATACTACGAGTGAAAGGGAAAATGTAAAGACTACCATTAATGCAGCCCAAGCAAGACTTACTATATCCATATGAATTATGTCCCCTATCTCTATCTCTATAGAATATGAAGATATTCTCCCCTTATTGATCACTAATAATAATCAACTCGATCGATGGCGCAGAGGCAAAAAGGAATTCTAACCGAAGGAAGGTTATTGATGAAGCAATCCAATAAATCTACCCATAACAAGTTCTTACTATGATTTACGGTAAAATTGGGAGGCATTTAGCCCAAGCAAGTCTCACAGTTACTTTCTTTCTTATAATTATTCCATTCTCATATCATAATGGAATCTTAGTACTTAGTAATGGAAGATGTAGAATATAGTAAAGTAAACCTTATTGTTTTTTTTCTCTGAAACAACAATTATTCAGCCAATCCAATATTGAGTGAATGTCTGAGCATTCATCTCCTAAGCATCTCCTGAGTTTGTATACAAAGTCAAAGGATCTTCTACCCTTTTATTTAACACCACTACTGAATTTGTTTGATTCCCCGTTTCACTATCTAATTCAAGGCTCAGTCAGTATAGACTATTAGTGTAAGTCCTCACAGCCTAGTTATTCTATACCATAATCCTCCTTCGAATCTTCGTCGCAAGGATTGACAGCCTTTTATAAAATAGAAAAGCCCCTATTCTGAAAATTGAATAAGTATTGGCAGTTCTAAGTTCTAGCCCTTTTCCTCTGCTTTTGCTGGGCAAGAATTGGGTCATTTTTCTGCTATCAAGAAAGGCATTTCGAGTTTTTATTGGTCAGGCGACACCCGGATTTGAACTGGGGAAAAGGGATTTGCAGTCCCCCGCCTTACCGCTCGGCCATGCCGCCAAAACGAAAAATATAGGGAGATTGGCATTTTTTACATTTTTTATTGGATTCGATGAATCCCATTCTCCTTATGCCTTTTCTAATAAACCTCAAAACCCCTTTTTTTTTTTTTTTTTTTTATTGAAAGAGAAAACAGAAAAGCCAAATTTTCTTTTCTGTCACAGAAATTCAAAATAAAGGAAAATTGGAACCATTAACTATAGACTGTGAATTCATGAAAGTTTTGTTTTTTTTTTTTATCTAAAATAGCCTTTCCTTAGTGTCATAAGACAATAAAATTGAGACACAACCCATCAGTGCCAATTATTTTCACTAATTGAATCCTTTTCACTTACAATAATAACAAGAATTATGTGTATATGTCAACCATATAACAAAAATTATTACGCAGATATACCTAATTAGATATCTTATTTATATATGATATTCCTAGAAAGCGATTAAGGGAATGGCCGTGCTTCCGTTCTTCAAAGACTGTCAATCCTTGCGACGAGGATTCGAAGATTGAATCTATTGAATATCCAATAGAAATTAGGATATATACCGCGGTTGCCCAAGTAAGTAGAATTTGGATAGGCGATTATAGGGATAGCTAAATAGCTGCGTGTTCTTACTAAATACAGTTCCTCTTGCGCACTCCAATTGGATTCCACGAATTCAACTAAGAAACACACCCTATCTCTTCTCTGCGGATCATTTCTGCCTTTATTGCATTCATAGATAGAGCAGGGATCAAAAATTCTGAGTCCATTTACTTTTTTGGTATCCAGCGGGCTCATAATATCATAATAGATAGAAATAGCATCCCTTTTTCTATTCTATTATTACTTTTCTATTCATCTATACAAGATTCCCTAATATAAGTCTAAGTGGCAGAATTTTTTTTTGTTCGGGAATGTTTTATTTTCTCAAGCCATTTCCATTTATTTCTATCTCTTGCAAATTCAAATTTGAGTAGAAAATTCTCTTTCTTTCTCCGCTCATATTTCAGATATTCCATATATATATATATATGAAGTTGTTTAAAATAAGATTTTATGTGATTCAGTAAACAGAATATCCAGTCCATCATTGCTAGATCGATCCATATGGTTCGATGAAGAATGAGCCAATGAATGGGATTTTTTTGATAAATAGGAAACAAAAGTAAAGATGCTTCGAGATACAAACGAGGGAATGTCCACAGTACCTGGGTTTAGTCAGATACAATTTGAGGGATTTTGTAGGTTCATCAATCAGGGTTTGATGGAAGAATTTGATAAGTTTCCAAAAATTGAGGATAGAGATCAAGAAATGGAATTTCAATTATTTGTGGAAAGATATCAATTGCAAGAGCCTTTAATAAAAGAAATAGATGCTGTGCATGGATCACTCACATATTGTTCGGAATTATATGTACCCGCAGGCTTAAGTTGGAAAACCGGCAGGGATACGCAAGAACAAAACCTATTTATTGGAAACATTCCTCTCATGAATTCCCTGGGAACCTCTATAGTAAATGGAATATACAGAATAGTGATCAATCAAATAGTGCAAAGTCCCGGTATTTATTACCGTTCAAAATTGGACTATACCGGAATTTCGGTCTATACCGCTACCATAATATCAGATTGGGGAGGAAGATCAGAATTAGAGATTGATAGAAAAGCACGGATATGGGCGCGCGTGAGTAGGAAACAAAAAATATCTATTCTAGTCCCATCATCAGCTATGGGTTCGAATCTAAGAGAAATTCTAGAAAATGTTTGCTACCCAGAAATTTTCGTGTCTTTTCCGAATGATAAGGAGAAAAAAAAAATGGGGTCAAAAGAAAATGCTATTTTGGAATTTTATCAACAATTTGCTTGTGTCGGCGGGGACCCAGTATTTTCTGAGTCCTTATGTAAGGAATTACAAAAGAAATTTTTTCAACAAAGATGTGAATTAGGAAGGGTTGGGCGACGAAATATGAACCGGAGATTGAATCTTGATATACCTCAGAACATTACATTTTTGTTACCACGGGATGTATTGGCAGCTGCGGATCACTTGATCGGAATGAAATTTGGAATGGGTACGCTTGACGATATGAATCACTTGAAAAATAAACGTATTCGTTCTGTAGGGGATCTTTTACAGGATCAATTCGGAGTGGCTATGGTTCGTTTAGAATATGCGGTTCGAAAAACTCTAGGTGGAGCAATTAAGCAAAAAAGGATACCAACTCCTCATTATTTGGTAACTTCAACTCTATTAACAACCACTTATGAATCCTTTTTTGGCCTACACCCCCTATCTCAAGTTTTTGATCAAACAAATCCATTGACACAAATAGTTCATGGGCGCAAATTCAGTTATTTGGGTCCTGGGGGGTTGACAGGGCGAACTGCTAGTTTTCGGATACGAGACATCCATCCTAGTAACTATGGGCGTATTTGCCCAATTGATACATCTGAAGGAATCAATGTTGGACTCGTTGGATCCTTAGCAATTCATGCGAGGCTTGGTCATTGGGGATCTTTAGAAAGACCGTTTTATGAAATTTCTGAGAGATCAAAAAAGGGGCGGGTGCTTTATTTATCCCCAAGTCTGGATGAATACTATATGGTAACGTCAGGAAATTCTTTAGCAGTAAATCGTGGTATTACGGAAGAGCAGGGTGTTCCGGCTCGATACCGTCAAGAATTCCTGACTATTGCATGGGAAGAGATTCAGCTTCGAAGCATTTTTCCCTTCCAATATTTTTCTATTGGAGCCTCCCTCATTCCTTTTGTCGAGCACAATGATGCGAATCGGGCTTTAATGAGTTCTAATATGCAACGTCAAGCAGTTCCGCTTTCTCGATCCGAGAAGTGCATTGTTGGAACTGGGTTAGAAGGCCATGTGGCTCTAGATTCGGGGGTTTCCGTTATAGCCGAACACAGGGGAAAGGTCATTTATGCCAATACTGACAAGATCATTTTATCAGGTAATGGAGACACTCTAAGCATTCCCTTGCTTAGGTATCAACGTTCCAACAAAAATACTTGTATGCATCAAAAAACCCGGGTTCCGCGGGGTAAATGCATTAAAAAAGGACAAATTTTAGCGGAGGGTACTGCTACAACTGGCGGCGAACTCGCTTTAGGAAAAAATATATTAGTGGCTTATATGCCCTGGGAGGGCTACAATTTTGAGGATGCAGTACTCATTAGCGAACGTCTGGTATATGCAGATATTTATACTTCTTTTCATATACGGAAATATGAAATTCAGATTCATGTGACAAGCCAAGGTCCCGAAAGAATCACTAATGACATACCGTACTTAGAGGCCCATTTACTTCGCAATTTAGATAAAAGTGGAATTGTGATGCTGGGCTCTTGGGTAGAAACGGGCGATGTTTTAGTAGGCAAATTAACGCCGCAGATGGCGAAAGAATCCTCATCTGCCCCGGAAGCTAGATTATTACGAGCCATACTTGGTATTCCGGTATCCACCACAAAGGAAACGTGTCTAAAATTACCCATAGGTAGTAGAGGTCGAGTTATTGATGTGAGATGGGTCCATAAAAAAGGGGGTTACAGTTATAATCCAGAAACGATTCGTGTATATATTTCACAGAAACGTGCAATCAAAGTAGGTGATAAAGTAGCAGGAAGGCATGGGAATAAAGGTATCATTTCCAAAATTTTGCCTATACAAGATATGCCCTATCTGCAAGATGGAACACCTGTTGATATGGTCTTCAATCCATTAGGAGTACCTTCACGAATGAATGTAGGGCAGATATTTGAGTGTTCGCTCGGGTTAGCGGGGGATCTGCTAGACAGGCATTATCGAATAGCGCCCTTTGATGAGAGATATGAGCAAGAGGCTTCGAGAAAACTCGTGTTTTCTGAATTATATGAAGCCGGTAAGCGAACAGCAAATCCATGGGTATTTGAACCCGAATATCCGGGAAAAAGCAGAATATTTGATGGAAGAACGGGGGATCCTTTCGAACAACCTGTTTTAATAGGAAAGGCCTATATCCTGAAATTAATTCATCAAGTTGATGATAAAATCCATGGGCGTTCCACTGGAAAGTACGCGCTTGTTACACAACAAGCTCTTAGAGGAAGAGCCAAACAAGGGGGACAGCGGGTAGGAGAAATGGAAGTTTGGGCTCTAGAGGGATTTGGTGTTGCTCATATCTTACAAGAGATGCTTACTTATAAATCTGATCATGTTCGAGCTCGTCAGGAAGTACTTGATACTACGATCAATGGAAGAAGGATAGCTAAGCCAGAGAAGGATGCTCCAGAATCTTTTCGATTGCTAGTTCGAGAACTACGATCTTTGGCTCTAGAAATGAACCATTTCCTTGTATCTGAGAAGAACTTCCAGATTAATAGGAAGGAAGTTTGATTGGAATGAATCAGAATTTTTCTTCTATGATCGACCGATATAAACATCAACAACTTCGAATTGGATCAGTTTCTCCTCAACAAATAATTGCCTGGGCCAATAAAATCCTACCTAATGGAGAGGTGGTTGGAGAGGTGACAAAACCCCATACTTATCATTACAAAACCAATAAACCGGAAAAGGATGGATTGTTTTGTGAAAGAATTTTTGGGCCTATAAAAAGTGGAATTTGTGCTTGTGGAAATTATCGAGTAATCAGAGATAAAAAAGAAGAACCGAAATTTTGCGAACAATGTGGAGTCGAGTTTGTTCATACTCGGGTACGACGATATCAAATGGGATACATTAAACTGGCATGCCCAGTAACTCATGTGTGGTATTTGAAACGTCTTCCTAGTTATATCGCGAATCTTTTAGATAAACCGCTTAAAGAATTAGAGGGCCTCGTATACTGCGATGTGTGATTTGATCGAAATTTTGATTTTACAGATTCGGAATAAGAAACTGTCATCCCGTTCAATCTCATTGGGATGCCCCAGCTCTGACATGTCTCTTGGGAGGAGCAGCATGAAACTCAGAATCCTATTATGGGTGTATTCAATACTCTCAAAATAAGGGGAATTGATCTATGGTTGATTCCATAACAGATAAATAGGAATTGCTAGTTGTACCTCGTTAAAAAGACTTCTTTACGTGGAATTAATCATTCCATATAGAAAGAATTTCTCTTCAAGTAAACAAATATGGCATGGTTGCGAAAGCCTATCTATCGCATATAGGCTTTAAATCATGACATAACCGTCGAGGTTAAGTAGGGACCTAAAAGATCGAACAGAACGATACATAGACAAGTAAATTCCTTCTGAGTTCCGAGGTATTCTTTTAAGAAGGGGATTCCTCATTCGAAGGGAAGTAGACTACTCAATAATTTCCCATTTCATTTATGTCCTAAATTGCCGAATCAGGAATTCATAAAATAGAAATAAAAAGGAAGGATGTATTAATGAAATGTTGGTTGGTCCTCACCGGAAACTTGAGTAAGGAGTAGATCTTGTTGGGGTTTTATAGAAAAAAAAAATGGGAAAGCGAGAGCCCCCCTTTATCGTTATTTGGCGTAAC